TTATCCTCTTCATGCTTACTATAACTAGTTATTTCGGTTTTCTACTAGCAGCTTTGACTATAACCTCGGCTCTATTTATCGGTCTAAACAAGATACGACTTATTTGAAATTAATTGCATGAACCATTCCTAAAAAAAAAGCCTTCTGTGGTAGTTCATATATTCTATAGTTCCTTACCCGGCCCATTTCCAATTCTTGGTCATTGAATTCATGGGTAATACGGATTAATATTTAAGGATAGATATTACCTCTCCTTTTCTGCGTTCAAAGAAATTGAAATGATTGAAGTTTTTCTATTTGGAATTGTCTTAGGTCTAATTCCTATTACTTTGGCTGGATTATTCGTAACTGCATATTTACAATACAGACGCGGTGATCAATTGGACCTTTGATTAATTAACATCTCTTTTTTTTTTTGATTGACCTCCTACTTTCTTTAATCTACAGGAGGTCAAATTCAGATTGCTGTTCAAGTTTTTCAGTCTAATTTTCAAACGAACAAATAACAAGAATGGAATCACGCTCTGTAGGATTTGAACCTACGACATCGGGTTTTGGAGACCCACGTTCTACCGAACTGAACTAAGAGCGCTTTATTATCACAAAAATCATTTTATTTTGTGACCCAATTCGTCTTGCATGTATATACTATCATAAATAATATAATAAAATTAAAGATTTATTTTGTATATCCAATTTTAATCAATTTCAATTGATCCCTCGTTACTGCCCATAAGGAATAGGTAGGGATGACAGGATTTGAACCCGTGACATTTTGTACCCAAAACAAACGCGCTACCAAGCTGCGCTACATCCCTTTCAATTGGCCTACAGTGTCATTGTAGAGAATCTCTGTCTTGTTTTCCACATCTTTATTTCTTCCATTAATATACACAATCTTGCTATTTCTTCTTTTTGGTCTCATATATCATATAACATATAGTAATAAAAGACTTATACTATATACGTACTTATACTATATACGTATTAAATAAAGATGAAACCCGCCGTAAAGTAAAAAAAAGAACACCTTTTCGGGAATTCTCAAGTAGAAGTAAAAAGGAACTTATTTTTTTGTTTTAAGAAAAGGAATATCGACTATCTACTGTACTGAATCGTTGTACATTTCAATTTGAATTAGGGATTCTGCGTACAAATATAAGTGGTCAGTAGTTAACTACATATACACATCGGGTCATATATGTATTACCATTATTTATTACATTTTAGAATAAAATTACAATAAAAAGAAGGAGGATTTTCAATGCGAGATCTAAAAACATACCTCTCCGTGGCACCGGTAGTAAGTACTCTATGGTTCGGGTCTTTAGCGGGTTTATTGATAGAGATCAATCGTTTATTTCCGGATGCGTTGATATTTCCTTTTTTTTCATTCTAGTTAGTGAGATGGGGGGGGGGTGAAGAAGATTAGAGATACAATCAAATATCTGTGACTAATCCCTCTCCTTCTCTTCTTTTTTTTATAAACGGAAATGTGATGGCTGTAGCAACAATATCATACAAGATACTTAAATGAAATACTGTACAGCGATTTACATTTATAAAGTCGAAATAGAGTCAGAAATCATTATAGTCCTTATTATTACTATAGTGATTATTGATTGATTGAAATTGAAACGAAATCTTTCATAATTTGATTTAGAGTTAGCAACTTTTATTTTATTTTTTTTTTTCGTTCCTTTCTTCTTCTTCCCTTCGGATTGGAAAATAGAAAAATGGAGTCAGTCAAAAACCCAAAGGAGGTTCATGGCCAAGGGTAAAGATGTCCGAGTAACGGTTATTTTGGAATGTACCGCTTGTGTTCGAAATCGTGTTAATAAAAAATCAATGGGCATTTCCAGATATATTACTCAAAAGAATCGACATAATACGCCCAGTCGATTAGAATTGAGAAAATTCTGTCCCTTTTGTTACAAACATACGATTCACAGTGAAATAAAGAAATAGATCGAACCGATCGCCTCCGTGTCCGCCTTCCAATCCAAGGAAGATGAAAAACGACATGTTATATATAACATAACAATTTCTATAACATATATTAAATATAAACAAATCCTATTTATTAATTCTAAATCTTTTTTGATCGTTTTTGTTTTGATCCGATCGAAATAGGAGTAGGATTTTCGGGATAAGGAATAAACAAACCATGGATAAATCCAAGCGATTCTTTCTTAAATCCAAGCGATCTTTTCGTAGGCGTTTGCCCCCGATCCAATCGGGGGATCGAATTGATTATCGAAACATGAGTTTAATTAGTCGATTTATTAGTGAACAAGGAAAAATATTATCTAGACGGGTGAATAGATTGACTTTAAAACAACAACGATTAATTACCGTTGCTATAAAACAAGCTCGTATTTTATCTTCGTTACCTTTTCTTAATAATGAGAAACAATTTGAAAGAAGCGAGTCGACCACTAGAACTACAGGTCTGAGAACTAAAAATAAATAATTCTTCAATTGAATCAAATTCCAATCCGAACTCAAACGCAAATTTACGTTTTGTTCGAAAAATATGAGAATCCAGATTTGATTATTTGATTATCGTGTCGTAAGAAAAAAAAAAGAATTGGGAAAGAAGAATAAATATTTTTTTATTGAACGTGTTTGTTCATTTTGATAACTTTCTCATAGGATGATATTTTATCATACTAATTTCTACTCTACCTTCCCGGAGTTCATTCTCCAGGGAACTCCATTTAAAATAAAACATTCCAACGGATTCCTTCCAATCTCCTTATTTTATGATCTCATTAGAAATCATATAAAAACAATTCCTATTGAATATAGCTATTTGTGCAAGTATTTTACGATTAAGAAGCAACTGCCCTTTGTACAGATTGTGTATTAGTCTACTATAACTATAGTATACATTATTGTCTCGACTTACTGCATTTATCCGAGTGATCCACAAACGCCGAAAATCTCTCTTTTGCCTATCTCTATCCCGATGAGCTGAAACCAAAGCTCTTATTTTCTGTTGAGTAATAGTCCGGGTAAGTCTTGAATGAGCCCCTCGAAAGCTTGAGGCAAATAAACGAATTTTTGTTCTACGTCTTCGAGCTATATATCCGCGTTTAATTCTGGTCATTGAATAAATGAAACTTTGATGAATAACTAAGTGATTTCTTTTCTTTCAGTTATTTCCTTCCCCTTTCCTAGTCTATTAATAACAAAACGGATTCTTCCAATGTATAAAAAAAAAATTCCAATGGCTTTTGCTACTATAACCTTCCCGACCACGATTTTTTTATAGGCTTTCGCCTCGAAATAAGAAATTTTTTTTGATACTAAATATCAAAAAAAACATAGTAAATAAAATAGTAAATCAAAAAGTAGTAAATATAAATGGGTATAGTGGGTTCCATCGTTTCTATGGTTTCTTCTTAAACGGTGAGGTCTTCTCTATACACCGGAGCCCCTTCTTTCATTTAATGAATGTTATTGTTAACTTGTACAGTTCACACTTTTTGGCTCTACCCATAATTATCTAGTAATAGGTCTTTCACAACGAAACCCACCGATACAGTAACGGTATTTAATTATGAAGATTAGCTGAGTAGCTGACCCTGTTAGTCCGTTCTTGCAAGAGTCAAGAATAAGGGCATAACCTTTCTGCTTTTTAAATAGGATTTCCCTGCTTAATGGATAAATTTTTCTACCAATGGGGAATTCTTTCTCGTCGTAAATTAAAAATTGAAATGATTGGATTTAGCACCAATGAAAACCATAAATTTGATAACACAATAGAAAGATATGATAGATCTTTTTTTTTTTTAGATTTACCTTTTTTAGTTTTAGATAGTGAATGGGCTTCTTTCATTCTATCCTATTCATTGGTACTGATCGCCAATACTGGATCAATTGTTTTCTTTCTTTTGGCCTAGCACATTATCTGAACGAGTCGCACATACACCCTAGTACATGTTCCTCGTCGCTGAGGACATCCCTTAAGAGCAGGAGATTTCGTGACATTTTTGATTGACTGTCTTGTGTTTCTAATAAGTTGTTTAATAGTTGGCATGTTGAATCATATACATAATGAGCTGGTTTAGATCGATCCTAACCGGATGATTATGAATCATTTATATATTAATAGATGAATTCTTAATTAATAGAATATTAAACCCGGTAAGACGATAAAATCGCAAATCCCGGATTTGCGTGAAATCCCTGTTCTGTTAGTTTTTGTTATTTTTTAACCGCTACACGATCAACAATTCCATGAGCTTGGGCTTCTGTTGCTGACATAAAAATATCTCTTTCCATGTCTTCGGAAACAACCCATAAAGGTTTGCCTGTTCTTTGTACATAAACCCTTGTGATGGTTTCGCGTAGCTTCAGTAGTTCTTCCGCTTCCAGGACAAATTCTCCCGTCTGTGCCTCATAAAAACCACTAGCAGGTTGATGCATCATTACCCTGATAATATAACATAATAGACAGTTCCTCCATCTTGCATGATGAAAGTCGAAGAGATAAAGAATAATAAAAAAAAAATAGTACGAAAAAAAGATAGAATTGAACAACCGTACAGGCATCTTTTGCGCATTGCATACGGCTCTACAATGGAATTCACTTTTACTTTTTTTTTTACCTTACTTACATCGAAGAAATAGGCAAAAAAAAATAAATATATATGTTGTATATTTATGTTATAGTTTATTATATATTTATGTCATATATTGTAGGGTCTATCAGATTCATATAGGTAAATGATCCACTAACCACCCTTCCTTTTGGAGTAGTTAAAAAATACTATGATGGCTCCGTTGCTTTATTATTTCGTCTGTTATTTAGCAATCCCAAAGTTTCTTTTTTTTTTTTTTTTTCGTATTCTTTCCTAACATAAATATTGTTATCTTCGGTGTGAAACCAAAAAAGTTTGTGACGCTGAAATGGGTCTTCCGATAGATCAGATAAAATTGGAAATACCCTTTATCTCATACTACTCTTTCGATACATAATGTAAGTATTTTGAAAAATTTTTCTTTTTATATCGAATTCGAAGTGCCATGCTATTATTACTTAATATTCATATTTCATATAGCGCGAAGGCATAGTCTTCTTTTTTTCTCTCAAATCAAATAAAAAACTCATTGGCGCCAAGCGTGAGGGAATGCTAGACGTTTGGTAATTTCTCCTCCGACCAGAATAAAAGATCCCATTGAAGCGGCTAATCCCATGCATACTGTCTGTATATCTGGTCGCACAAATTGCATAGCATCATAAATAGCTACTCCGGGTATTAGCCATCCGCCAGGAGAGTTTATAAACAAATACAGATCTTTGGTATCGTTATCCATACTGAGATATACCATAAGAGCAATAAGTTGATTCGAGATCTCGTTATCAATCGGTTGGCCTAAAAAAAGTAATCTTTCTCGATAAAGTCGGTTGATTGGGATAAAATTTTATCCCTTAGGAACCGTACGGGCACCTTTTGATGCATACGGTTCAACACAAATTGCGAAAACAAACAAAGAATCAATGTGTAGATTCTAGCTTTCTTTCTTTTTTCATATTCATAGCAGGCTCCTTTTAGCTTGTAACAAAGGGGAGCTTTTTCTTTCATGTTTCAAGAAAGATGAGTTTTGGCCTGTTTTAATTTATATATAACTATATAAATTAAAAACCTATAAATAAAAAAAAAAAATTCACTAAACTTATCGGACTAACTTCTCATTGATGTATTGTTTCATCGGGATCCAATCCAAATCGCGATGTAATTTTCTTGTTCCTGAACGGTCTTTTTCAACTTTTTTTAGGTTTAGGCTCTACTCCGAATAAAGATCTGCCCGATTTGGATTTGCACATATAGGACAAATGCCCCAATACCACGTCTTTTTGCTACGACTTCCTTTTTTTATTTATTCCATGTCTCCCGCCAAATAGTAAATATTCAATGCATCCATCACCATCACATTACTCGATTGATTAACAGTTTGAGATCATTATTATATATTATAAATGGAAAATCTTTATAAATAGAATATGATATTTATAAATAGAATATGATATTTATTAAGTGGTAATCATAGATATATTACCAATTGGTTTTTTTTTTTCTAAACGGAGCCTGTATATTTCATTTTTTTGGTCTAACCAAGCCAACCATAAATTATAAATTATTATAATTGAGAATATTAATCTGTATACCCCCCTAAAAAATAGATTGAATTGCACTTCATTGCATTTCACGCTCCAAATTTTTGGATGATTCAATCAACCTTTCTTGGGCGAAAGAGGGGATATCTCGATCGGGTAAGAGAACGGGGAAATACCATATGACCAAATATATCTGACAAGTCGCACTATATGTCAATCCACGATGCATTTTCCTCTCCAGGGTTTCGAAAAGGAACTTTTGGAACACCAATAGGCATTAAATGAAATAAAAATTAATTACTATAGCTCACTTTGATGTGAAAGCGTAACAATGTATTTATTGTCTTAATAATATTGTTCTTTATCATATTTTATCCATAGATTGAATAAGTTTATAAAAAAGGAAGACAGAAATACTAAAGGAAAATTCTTTCAAATAGGTCCTTTGAATTGAATGATGAACAAAAAAAAATATAAATGCAGTCACTCATATAAAAGGTATCAACCTCTTACCATTGCGTATTGGTACTTATCGGGTGTAGAATAGATCTGCTTCTTTTTGTTCCTACAAACAAAATTGTTCCATTATTAATAATATTAATAAAAGACATTATTACTAAAAGAATAGAACAAATATTAATCCTTTCCCCGAGATAATCCACTCAAAGGGGAAGGTCCATAGTATAGTTTTTTTCCAGTGCAATAAAGTTACATAGTGTCTATTTTTCGTTGATAGAGGGGTATTTCCATGGGTTTGCCTTGGTATCGTGTTCATACCGTCGTATTGAATGATCCCGGTCGTTTGCTTGCTGTCCATATAATGCATACAGCTCTGGTTGCTGGTTGGGCCGGTTCGATGGCTCTATACGAATTAGCGGTTTTTGATCCCTCTGACCCTGTTCTTGATCCAATGTGGAGACAAGGTATGTTCGTTATACCCTTCATGACTCGTTTAGGAATAACCAATTCATGGGGCGGTTGGAGTATCACAGGAGGGACTATAACGAATCCGGGTATTTGGAGTTACGAAGGCGTGGCCGGTGCACATATTGTGTTTTCTGGCTTATGCTTTTTGGCAGCTATCTGGCACTGGGTGTATTGGGATCTAGAAATATTTTGTGATGAACGTACAGGAAAACCCTCTTTGGATTTGCCCAAAATCTTTGGAATTCATTTATTTCTCTCAGGGTTGGCTTGCTTTGGGTTTGGCGCATTTCATGTAACAGGATTGTATGGTCCGGGAATATGGGTATCCGATCCTTATGGACTAACCGGAAGGGTACAATCTGTAAATCCGGCGTGGGGTGTGGAAGGTTTTGATCCTTTTGTTCCGGGAGGAATAGCCTCTCATCATATTGCAGCAGGTACCTTGGGCATATTGGCGGGTCTATTCCATCTTAGTGTCCGTCCGCCCCAACGTCTATACAAAGGATTACGTATGGGAAATATTGAAACTGTCCTTTCCAGTAGTATCGCTGCTGTCTTTTTTGCAGCTTTTGTGGTTGCTGGAACTATGTGGTATGGTTCGGCAACTACCCCGATTGAATTATTTGGTCCCACTCGTTATCAATGGGATCAAGGATACTTCCAACAAGAAATATATCGACGAGTTGGTGCTGGGCTAGCCGAAAATCAAAGTTTATCCGAAGCTTGGTCTAAAATTCCTGAAAAATTAGCTTTTTATGATTACATCGGCAATAATCCAGCAAAGGGGGGATTATTCAGAGCGGGCTCAATGGACAATGGGGATGGAATTGCTGTTGGGTGGTTAGGACACCCTGTTTTTAGAGATAAAGAGGGGCGTGAACTTTTTGTACGTCGTATGCCTACTTTTTTTGAAACATTTCCGGTTGTTTTGGTAGACGGAGACGGAATTGTTAGAGCCGATGTTCCTTTTAGAAGGGCAGAATCGAAATACAGTGTCGAACAAGTAGGTGTAACTGTTGAGTTCTATGGTGGCGAACTCAATGGAGTCAGTTATAGTGATCCCGCTACTGTGAAAAAATATGCTAGACGTGCTCAATTGGGTGAAATTTTTGAATTAGATCGTGCTACTTTGAAATCCGACGGTGTTTTTCGTAGCAGTCCGAGGGGTTGGTTTACTTTTGGACATGCTTCGTTTGCTCTTCTCTTTTTCTTCGGACACATTTGGCATGGTGCTAGAACCTTGTTCAGAGATGTTTTTGCTGGGATTGACCCAGATTTGGATGCTCAAGTAGAATTTGGAGCATTCCAAAAACTTGGAGATCCAACTACAAGAAGACAAGTAATCTGATACAATATTGTTTTGTTATTTTTCGTCTTTAGTTTTGTGAAAAACTGTAGGGTACCAGATAAATCTTGATTTGAATCGCTACCTTTTCTTTGACTCTTGCTCTTTCTTTATCCGGGAGACGATCCCCAATAAACAGGTATGGAAGCTATAATTGTAAACCACGATCGAATCTATGGAAGCATTGGTTTATACATTCCTCTTAGTCTCAACTTTAGGAATAATTTTTTTCGCTATCTTTTTTCGAGAACCACCTAAAGTTCCAACTAAAAAGGTGAAATGATTTTTCATTATCTCAATTGAAAGTAATGAGCCTCTCAATATTGAGAGGCTCATTACCTCAACTAGTCTCCGTGTTCCTCGAATGGATCTCTTAGTTGTTGAGAGGGTTGCCCAAAAGCAGTATATAAGGCGTACCCAGTAAAACTTACAAGTAAACCCGATATAAAGATGGCAACTAGGGTTGCTGTTTCCATTATTATATAGTTTCAAGTTTCAAGACCACAATGGATCTATGATAAGATCATTTATTTACAACGGAATGGTATACAAAGTCAACAGATCTCAATGAATATAAAATACGATTTATGGCTACACAAACCGTTGAGAGTAGTTCTAGATCTGGTCCAAGACGAACTACTGTAGGGAGTTTATTGAAACCATTGAATTCAGAATACGGTAAAGTGGCTCCTGGGTGGGGAACTACTCCTTTGATGGGTATCGCAATGGCCCTTTTTGCGGTATTCCTATCTATTATTTTGGAGATTTATAATTCTTCCATTTTACTGGACGGAATTGGAACGAATTAGATTCACAAGAACTAGTAACTAGCTTTTCAATACAAAGTGAAGCATTTAGGTCTCTGATTTTTATCCCATTCTATTTTGGTAGTTCGATCGTGGAATTTCTTTGTTTCTGTAGTTCCGGAATATGAGTGTGTGACTTGTTATAATTGATCCTATGGATAGTACAGAGAATGCGTCTGTCATCTTGATCGAGATGGTTTTACTTCGTCGGATATTCATTCTAGTATCTGAAGCACGGAATATAGGAAATAGATTACAAAGTATTATTAGCACTATGATTCATACTTAATATTCAGACCTCGTGTCCGGACTTCCATTTTTTTTCTTCAAAGGGTTATATTTAGAAGTTATAAATCGAAAGATTTTTATTCTTTCAAACTCCTATTTATGCTTATTTTGATCAAAGGACAAAGGTGTCTTTGGATTTTTATTCATTCTAGTTATTCATTGAATAAGTGATAATCTAAGAGTTCTTACTCAAGGAATTTTTGGAATTTGTTTATATTTATAAAGGGTTTTATTGAATCATCGTGGTTCTAGTATGAATCTGGGGTTTTAATTGATTCATAGGGTCTTAACAAGAGAATTCCTATCAATAATAAAGAAAACAGTAGTAAAGGCGCATTACACACAATAAAAAAAAAAAAAACTAAAAAAAAAAATAGGTAAATAGAAGATTCAAGAGGCCTATAATCATCACCATAGAGACAAACGAGCCGACTTGATGTTTTGGCATTATAACCACAAGAAAGAACTTTCGGATTTTTATTCTTTTGTATCTTCAGAAACGATTGA